TTCGTAAAACATTGCTTCTTTTATTTATGTATTGGATCTCATCAAAGGAAAATAACTCGTTTAATAAATGATTGCTTTTACCGAAAATCCTTATGTCTTTTCGATTTCGAAATGTAATGACTAAAAGAGCTACTGATAATAATGATCCACATAAAAGAGCTGCATAGCCTAATACCATCATACTTACATGCATCATTAACCATTGGGATTGTAGAGCAGGTACTAATATTGCGGATTGATGCATTTCAGTTAAAAGACCCGAAGTAGCAAAGCCTTGGGTAAAAATAGCACTTGGCGCGGTTATTGCGCTTAAATAATTTTTATGTTTTTTAAAATAAGGAACCATATGAATAATGGAGAAACTCCATGAAAGGAAGATTAATGATTCATATAAATCACTTAATGGAAAATGTTGCGAATAAATCCATCGGTTGATTAATAATCCTGTTATACAGAAAAAGGTCGCTATCATGCCTTTTTCTGATGAATCATCTAGTCCTACGATTTCATCCACTAATAAGGTTATCAAATAAATTGTAATTAAAATTGAAACAATAGAAAAGGATATATGAGTTAATATATGTTCTAAAGTCGAAAATATCATATTTTTATGTTTTTAAAGGAAAAAGGGGAGAGTACCTTAATTACGGAATGGAAATCGGGAATTGAATTACTTATAGCACTTATTGTATCTCATCCCATGCCGCCACTCGGACTCGAACCGAGATGCTTTAGCACTGCTTCCTAAGAGCAGCGTGTCTACCGATTTCACCATAGCGGCTTGTTCGAAATCATAATAACCTATTCATACTCAATCGTCGAGATTGAAGTAGTCAATTCATGTTTAGGAAAGATTCAAATTTATGAATACAAACTCGTTTAAATAGGTATTTGAGTGTTCGATAATAGTCCTTATCATGTTTTAGGATGATGTCAGCTATATTTAACTTAACAATAAGCTTTTGCGTAGTTTATCCTCTGTTGGTGTTGTAACTAGATAGTTCTATCCCTAGATAGAGGGAAGAACTATCTAGGGATAGAACTAAAAATAAAGTGTCCTTTCTCATTTTTTTAACATTTAACAGAACAAAACAAAGTACCCTTTTTTGTTTTTAGAATTTAAGAATTCTTATTTAAATACCATAAAAGCAAAGAAAGTTCTATTTACTATTGATCAGTTCAAAACATTAGGCTGTGAATTATATTATATGTAACAAAAAATTAACTCGTTTTTAAGTCAGTTCCGATTCAGATTATTCCAACTTTTGATTATTTATTTGTCGGCACAAAAAAACTTTTGGAATTCCCGGTCGAAAGAGATTTCGATAATGAAAAAGCCTTTAATGCTGCCCAATATCCCTTCTTTTTCCAATAATTTTTACGAATACGCTTTTTTGACATAGAAGTACGTTTTTTTGGAACTGCCATTCAAAAATAAAGAGATTACTCATTGCTATAGTTGGATGTGAAAGACATCTATCTATTATTTAATTTAAAACGAATCCTTATTTACTATTCATTATCTATCTATTTATTTTATAGATGATACTACTGTCATAAAAAAAAAATTATAGATATGTTTATGTGAACTAGGTAAAAAAAAAAAAAAAGATGATAATTTCTTTTTTATTTATAATATATTATATACAATACACTATTCGGACGAAAAAAGAATTCATACTAATACTAATTGATGCCTTTCTATTCTCGTATTAAAATCTATATAGCTATAGTCTCCAATGTACCATAGAAATAAAATTGGTTGAAGTTGAGAAAATATAAAATAAACAATACAAAAAGAAAAGGATTCTTTTGTCTATTTTCGGCGTGCTAGATTTGTAATAAAATGCACCGAAAAGTTTAAGAAACCAACCCAAATTTATAAAAAAAAACTTTAATCTTTGCTTATACTCCATTATTCTATTAATGGGTCAAGCTCGAAGAGAGAATACACCTAATTTTTTGATTTTCAAATTTGAATGAGATTAGTAGTCAATCTATTAAAAGATAGATTCCTTGAGAAAAAAATAAAAAGGTATTTTGTATTTTAGTAATTCCTTCTTTTAATTGGCGGATATCATAGCGTCTACTATAAACCTAAATATATTTGAATGGAAGACAATAAATAAGTTCTACAACTCTACAATTAACCCATTAATGATTCCGAATAAACTTATTAATAGGTCTTTTTTCCTGGGTTAAGTTATTGACCATAGTAGATCCTATGATTCATATCAGAATTAAATACCTTTTTTTGGTGCAATTCTTTATCCTTTCTCTATTTTTATCAAATTTGATAAAAATAATTGAAATTTTTTCTATATCTGCAAGCTATCTTACTTAATAACTAAGTATTCACTTTTCACTAGTAACGGTGATATTATTTGACCAATTGTAACTTCTTGATTTGAATATTTGAAGGATTTGGTAAAGAATCAGAATAATTAAGAATATAAAATTTAGGTCTTGCATATCTTGATTTTTTATTGACTTCTTTCGAAAGAGGTAAGATCTGGTGAATCGGAAACAATTAATTAAGAATCAAAAAGTTTTATTTTTTATGGAACATACATATCCATATGCATGGATCATACCTTTCATTCCACTTCCAGTTCCTGTCTTAATAGGAGTGGGGCTTCTCCTTTTTCCGACGGCAACCAAAAATATTCGTCGTATGTGGGCTTTTCCTAGTATTTTATTATTAAGTATAGTTATGATTTTTTCGGCTGATCTATCTATTCAGCAAATAAATAGCAATTCCATATATCAATATGTATGGTCTTGGACTATCAATAATGATTTTTCTTTAGAGTTCGGCCACTTGATCGACCCACTTACTTCTATTATGTTAATATTAATCACTACTGTTGGAATTATGGTTCTTATTTATAGTGATAATTATATGTCTCATGATCAAGGATATTTAAGATTTTTTGCTTATATGAGTTTTTTCAATACTTCCATGTTGGGACTAGTTACTAGTTCTAATTTGATACAAATTTATATTTTTTGGGAATTAGTTGGAATGTGTTCATATCTATTAATAGGTTTTTGGTTCACACGACCTCTTGCAGCAAATGCGTGTCAAAAAGCTTTTGTAACTAATCGTATAGGGGATTTTGGTTTATTCTTAGGAATCTTAGGTCTTTATTGGATAACAGGTAGTTTAGAATTTAGGGATTTGTTCGAAATATTCAATAACCTGAGTTATAAGAATGAGTTAAATTTTTTATTTGTTACTTTGTGTGCTTGTCTATTATTTTCCGGTGCAGTTGCTAAATCCGCGCAATTCCCCCTTCATGTATGGTTACCCGATGCCATGGAGGGGCCGACTCCTATTTCGGCTCTTATCCATGCTGCTACCATGGTAGCAGCGGGAATTTTTCTTGTCGCTCGACTTCTTCCTCTTTTCATAGTCATACCTTACATAATGAATCTAATATCTTTGATAAGTATAATAACAGTACTATTAGGAGCTACTTTAGCTCTTGCTCAAAAAGATATTAAGAGAAGTTTAGCCTATTCTACAATGTCTCAATTGGGTTATACGATGTTAGCTTTAGGCATGGGGTCGTATCGAGCTGCTTTATTTCATTTGATTACTCATGCTTATTCGAAAGCATTATTGTTTTTAGGATCCGGATCAATTATTCATTCAATGGAAGCTATTGTTGGATATTCTCCAGATAAAAGTCAGAATATGGTTCTTATGGGCGGTTTAACAAAACATGTGCCAATTACAAAAACAGCTTTTTTATTAGGTACACTTTCTCTTTGTGGTATTCCACCACTTGCTTGTTTTTGGTCTAAAGATGAAATTCTTAATGATACTTGGTTATATTCACCAATTTTCGCAATAATAGCTTGTTCCACAGCCGGGTTAACCGCATTTTATATGTTTCGGATTTATTTACTTACTTTTGAGGGGCATTTAAACGTTCATTTTCAAAATTACAGTGGAAAAAAAACGAGCTCGTTCTATTCAATATCTCTATGGGGTAAAGAAGGTCAAAAAACGAATAAAAAAAAATTTAGTTTATTAACTTTATTAACAATGAATAATAATAAGAGGGCTTCTTTTTTTTCGAAGAAGACATACAAAATTGATAGTAATCTAAAAAAGATGACTCAACCTTTTATTACTCATTTTGAAACTTGGAATACGAAAAGTTTTTCATATCCCCACGAATCGGATAATACTATGCTATTCGCTTTGCTTGTATTGGTCCTATTTACTTTATTCGTTGGAGCCATAGGAATTCCTTTCAATCAAGAAGGAAAGTATTTTGATATATTATCTAAATGGTTAACTCCGTCTATAAACCTTTTACATAAAAATTTGACTTATTCTGTGGATTGGTATGAATTTGTGACAAATGCACTTTTTTCAGTCAGTATAGCGTATTTTGGAATACTTATAGCGTCCCTTTTATATAAGCCTGTTTATTCATCTTTACAAAATTTGAATTTAATTAATTCATTTGTTAAAAAAGGCCCTAAGAGGGTTTTTTGGGACAAAATCATAAATGTAATATATGGTTGGTCATATAATCGTGGTTACATAGATGCTTTTTATGAAACATCTTTCACTAAGGGTATAAGAGGATTAGCTGAATTAACTCATTTTTTTGATAGACGAGTAATTGATGGAATTACGAATGGCGTTGGTATTACAAGTTTTTTTGTGGGAGAGGGCGTCAAATATGTAGGGGGTGGGCGCATCTCTTCTTATCTTTTCTTATATTTATCTTATGTATCAATATTTTTATTAAGTTACTACTTTTTCAAATCGATCATTTTTTATATATCGTAATGGACGAGTCCAGCGTTTATAGTCGAAAAGACGGGTCACAATAGGTTTTTCAAACCAGAAGAAAGGATCTTCTTTTTCTTTTTTTTTAAGTATTTCTAACTTCGAATTTTCTGGATTCCCATCCAGATCAGAAGTTTCATAAACTGGGCTTTTTTTATAGCATGTCTCTTTAAAGTGAAAGTGGAAT